AAATAAAATTGTAACTGATGCTAATGGTCAAAAAATTAATAGAAAATCGATTAGAATAAAAGAAATCAATAAAAAAGTCCCCCGATGGTCATACAAATTAATCACCGATTTAGAACAACAATCAAGAAAATATAAAGAAGACATACCAATAGGTCATCAAATTCGTTCAAGAAGGGGCAAGCGTGTAGTCATTTTGACTGCTACAAAAGGTACTCCTAAGACTACGAATAGTAAAATGTCCGATATAAAAACCGACGTGACTTTAATGCGCTATTCACAACAATCAGACTTTCGGCGCGGTATAATCAAAGGTTCTATGCGGGCTCAAAGGCGTAAAGTGGTTATTTTCGAATTATTTCAAGCAAATGCGAAGTCCCCCCTTTTTTTGGAGAGACGACAAAAATCCCCTCCCTTTTATTTTAATATTTCCGGGTTGATTAAACTAATTTTTAAAAATGGGTTGGATAAAGGGGAAGCATTCAAAACTGGAGAGTATACAAAAGAACAAACAAAAAGAGAAGAAAAACAAGAAACCAACAAAAGAAAGGAAAAAGCACGAATAAAAATCGCAGAGGATTGGAATCGTATTCCATTTGCGCAAGGAATAAGAGGTTGCGTGTTAATAACTCAATCTATTTTTAGAAAATATATTCTATTACCTTCATTGATAATTGCCAAAAATGTTGGACGTATATTCCTATTGCAACGTCCTGAATGGGCTGAGGATTTCCAAGAATGGAATAAAGAGATCTATATTAAATGCACCTATAATGGTATTCCATTATCCGAAACCGAATTTCCAAAAAATTGGTTGACAGAAGGTATTCAAATAAAAATCGTATTTCCTTTCTGTCTGAAACCTTGGCACAAATCGAAACTACAATCCTCTCAGAAAGATCTAATGAAAAAGACAAAAGAAAAAGGTGATTCTTGTTTTTTAACAGTTTGGGGAATGGAAACGGAACTCCCCTTTTGTTCACCCCGAAAAAAACCTTCCTTTTTTAAACCCATTTTAAAGGAATTCGCAAAAAAAATTGGAAAATTTAAAAAGAAGTATTTTCGAGTTCTAAAAGTTTTCAAAGTAAAAACAAAATTACTTCGAAAAGTTTCAAAAGAAACAAAAAAATGGGTTATCAAAAGTGTTTTTTTTAGAAAAAGAATAATAAAAGAACTTTCAAAAGTAAATCCAATTCTATTATTCAGATTAAGAGAAGTCGGAGTCGATAAATCAAGCGAAATTAAAGAAGAAAAAGATTCCATAATAAACAATCAAACGATTCACGAATCATTTAGTCAAATTCAAATTGCATCTCCGGGTTGGACAAACTCTCCGTTGACAGAAAAAAAAATGAAGGATCTGGCTGATAGAACAAGTACAATTCGAACTCAAATAGAAAGAATCACAAAAGAGAAAAAAAAAGTAACTCCAAGACTAAATAATCTTAGTCCTACAAGTTATAATGCTAAAAAACTAGAAAAACAGCAAATGGTTAAAATGTTAAAAAGAAGAAATGCTCGATTAATCTGTAAATTATCCCCTTTTGTAAAATTTTTCATTGAAAAAATATACACGGATATATTTTTATATATCATTAATATTGCCAGAATAAATACAAAACTTTTTCTTAAATTAACAAAAAAAATTATTGACAAATCCATTTACAATAATGAAAGAAAACAAGAAAGAATTAATAAAAAAAAGAAAACTACAATTCCGTCTATTTCGAGTATAATTCTAAGAAAGGAACTTGAGAATATTAGTAATATTAAAACAAATTCACATATTTTTTATGACTTATCCTACGTACCACAACCATATGTATTTTATAAATTAGGAAAAATCCAAGTTATTAACTCGTTAAGATTTGTTCTTCAATATCAACGAATCCCCTTTTTCCTTAAGGCTAAAATAAAGGATTCTTTTGAAACACAAGGAATCCTTGATTCGAAATCAGCAGATAACAAACTTCCGATTTCTGAAATGAATCCATGGAAAAGCCGGTTAAGAGGACATTATCAATACCATTTATCTCAGATTGGATGGTCTAGATTAATACCAGAAAAATGGCGAAATACATTTCGTCAGCATCGTATAGCTAAAAAGGCAAATTTTAGCAAACGGCATTCATATGAAAAAAAACCATTAATGAATTCCAAAAAACAAAAAAAATTGGAAGTAGATTCATTATCTAATCAAAAAGATAATTTTCTAAAATACTATCGATCTGATCTTTTAGCATATAAATTTATTCATTATGAAAAGAAAACGGAATGCTTTTTTTATGGATCTCCCCTTCAAGGAAATACGAACCAAGAATTTTATTATAACACGCCTAAAAAAAACTTTTTTGATATGCTGAGGAACATCCCTATTAAAAATGATCTAGGAAAGATCCATATGGAAAAACCGGCCGATAGAAAATATTTTGATTGGAAAATTTTGCAATTTGATCTTATACAAAAAATCGATATTGAGGCCTGGATCATAATCGATACCAATAGGAATCAAAATACTCAAATTCGTACTAAAAATTCTCAAATAATTTCTAAAAAATATTTTTTTTATCTTAAGATCCCAGAGATAAATTTACCAAACTCTCACAAGGGGTTTTACGATTGGATGGGAATGAATGAAAAAATGCTAAAGCATCCCATATCCAATCTGGAACTTTGGTTCTTCCCAGAATTTTTGTTAATTTATAAGACATATAAAATGAAACCTTGGTTTATACCAAGCAAATTACTTCTTTTAAATTTAAATAGAAGTGCAAATAAAAAGATCAATGAAAAGGACAATTTTTTAATAGCATCAAATAAAAAGCATCGAAATCAAGAAGAAAAAGAACCGACAAGTCGAGGAGAGCGGAGATCTGTCCTCTCACCCCAAAAAGATATTGAAGAAAATGATGCAAGATCGAACATGAAAAAAGGGAAAAAGAAAAAACAATACACGAAAGCAGAACTCCGTTTGTTCATGAAACGTTATTTGCTTTTTCAATTGCGATGGGATGAGACTTTGAATGAAAGAATGATCAATAATATCAATGTATATTGTCTCCTGCGTAAACTGATAGATTCACCAAAAATTACTCTATCCTCGATTCAAAAGAAACAAATGAGTTTGGATATAATGATGATTAATAATAATTTAACTCTTTCAGAATTTATGAAGAAGGGAGTATTGATTCTAGAACCCATTCGTTTGTCTGAACAAAAAGATGGGCAATTTATTATGTATCAAACCGTTGGTTTTTCGTTGGTTCATAAGAATAAGCATCAAAAATACCAAGAGCAAGGACATGCTTCTAACAATAATTTGGATTTACTTGTTCCCGAAAATATTTTATCCTTTAGACGTCGTAGAAAATTGAGAATTCTAATTTGTTTCAATTCAAAAAAGAGAAATTATATAGATCCAAATCCGGTATTTTGTAACGTAAAAAACAGCAGCCAAGTTTTACATGACAATAACCATCTTGATAGAGATAAAAATCAATTAATGAAATTAAAGCTCTTTCTTTGGCCTAATTATCGATTAGAAGATTTAGCTTGTATGAATCGTTATTGGTTTGATACCAATAATGGCAGCCGTTTCGGTATGTTAAGGATACAGATGTATCCACGATTGAAAATTTTTTAATAATACACTTTTCTGTATATCCTATACCCTATATATAATAGGGTATATGAAAGCAAACAAATACACAGATCAGATGTCTTATCTCACATTTCATTATAGTATCCAATATCAAATGAATAATGTCTGAATTCGATCTCGAAATGAATGAACGAAACCTTTTTTATTTTAGGTCTAAATTCTGCGATCCAAAAATGTACCAAGCTTTTCTATTCCTATAGAAAACCAATTCAAAATTGAATTGATTGATTTGAATTCATGAAATTAGGAGTTCAAAAAGAAATTTGGATTAGATTCTTGTATATACCACATTCAAATTAATGGCATTATTATTACTGATCGGTAAAATCCATATCTGTAAAAAGGGCAAGGGGGCGTTTTTTTATGGTCAAAAATTCATCGATTTCAGTTATTTCTCAAAAAGAAAACAAAGAAACCAGGGGGTCTGTTGAATTTCAAGTATTCAGTTTCACCACTAAAATAAGGAAACTAACTTCACATTTGGAATTGCACAAAAAAGACTTTTCATCTCAGCGAGGTTTGCGAAAAATTTTGGGAAAACGTCAACGACTGCTGGCCTATTTGTCAAAAATAAATAAGGGGCGCTATAAAGAATTAATTGGGGAGTTGAATATTCGAAAGATAAAAACTCGTTAATTTGAAGCGTGAGACTGTTTGCGCTTAGTCGTTTAAATTTTGATGAACTTCTTTCTTTTTACTTTCAGCAATGCATGGAAGAATGACTCGAGAAAAACTTATGATTCCACCAATTACAAGAAAAGACCTCATGATAGTCAATATGGGCCCTCACCACCCATCAATGCATGGTGTTCTTCGACTGATCGTTACTCTCGATGGTGAAGATGTTATTAACTGTGAACCAGTATTGGGTTATTTACATAGAGGGATGGAGAAAATTGCGGAAAATCGAACAATTATACAATATTTGCCTTATGTAACACGTTGGGATTATTTAGCTACTATGTTCACAGAAGCAATAACCGTAAACGGGCCCGAACAGCTAGGCAATATTCAAGTACCTAAAAGGGCTAGCTATATCAGAGCTATTATGTTGGAGTTGAGTCGTATCGCTTCGCATTTGTTATGGCTTGGTCCTTTTATGGCAGATATTGGGGCGCAGACTCCTTTCTTCTATATTTTTAGAGAACGAGAATTGATATATGACCTATTTGAAGCGGCTACCGGCATGCGCATGATGCATAATTTTTTTCGTATCGGAGGAGTCGCTGCTGATCTACCTCATGGCTGGATAGATAAATGTTTGGATTTTTGCGACTATTTTTTAACCGGGGTTGCTGAATATCAAAAGCTTATTACACGGAATCCTATTTTTTTAGAACGG